TATCCAGTCACATTATCTACAAAAATTTTTCCTTATCTTCTATCTTTCTTCCTTACTCGAAACCTAATAACCTTAAACCATACTATTCTTAATACTCTTAACACACTGTCCTTGGTTACTCATACTTTATCTCTGATAGAATCGTTTATCCTCACATTAACCTTTATCTGTGTACACTTAAATTACTACATAAACCCCTACGGTATATGTTAACGTAGTAATTTAAGTGTATTCTTATTTTCTTATTGTCTGTCCTATAGATATCGGAGCTACTTAAGTAGTCTAGAAGCTGACCTAAAGTAGCTCCGATATCTATGATAATAGGGTATATACTTATTCTCTATTGTATCTTATACAATATAGTATAAGTATATATCCTATTTTCTACTCCTATCCTATCTATTTCTACCTTCCCCTCACTTCTTTTCTTAACTCGACTCCTATTTTATTACCTCTTTCTTCTATTTATTCCCATCTCTAATCAACCAACTAAAATAATTTTATCTTTACATCCACAATGCAACGTTTTTTATAAACTAAGTTAGCTTAAACCAAAAAAAAGTCCAGTCCGAAAAACCCAAAAAAAAGAATAATAAATGCCAGAATGAAACTCATTAAGTATCGGTCGCTAATGCCAGGATAAGACTTCAAAAAAGAAGAAACCCCCCCGTGATTTAAAAACCCATACAAAAAAATACAGTAAACACAAGTAAACTCGCACAACAAGCCCAATGGTAAAATAAAAATATAACTTACTCTTTTAATACCACTAAATATTACCACTTCAGAGAAAAAATTTAAAGAAGGGGGACACGATATATTAGCCACAATGAAAGAAAACCAATAAAAAGAAAATCAAGGAAACAACCGTAAAATATTTTTATTTATCCCTACTCTACGAGATTGACTCCAATCATAAGCTCTTGCGGCCAGTGCAAATATACAAGGAGAGCATACTCCATGAGCAAACATTATACATACCCCAGCTAACTTCGCTAAAGGGTAACAACTTAAAAACCTTACGGCAACCAGTGATATATGTCTTACAGAAGAATAGGCAATAATAGATTTAATATCGTGCTGAGTCGAAGAAACCAACCTTCTTAACAACCCGCCCCAAATGATTATACTACACATTAACAACATTTCTTCCCTCAAAACTGTTTTAAAAAGACTAAATACACGGATCAAACCGAAACCCCCCAACTTTAAAAGAACCCCCGCTAATACCATAGAACCCGCCAACGGCGCTTCTACGTGAGCTTTTGGCAACCACACATGAAACCCGTAAATCGGTAGTTTTACAAAAAAAGCTAACAATACCGGCACAAGTAATCAACGGGAGAATCAGGGACCTATATCAGTTAGTTCCATCAGAATAAATCTATCTCTTCCCACAATGGTCGAAATAAATACTAAACACATTAATAAAGGTAAGGAAGCTCCAGCTGTATATATTAATAAAAATATTCCGGCCTGTAGACGCTCAGGTTGATACCCTCATTTCAAGATCATTCATAAAGTTGGAATTAAAGAAAATTCAAAAAAAAAATAAAAGGGTATCCAACCACCAACGCAAAAAAATAAAACACACGGAAGAGAAATAAATGCCAAGCACCTATCTAATCCTTTTCTTATTTCTTTCGAAGGTAAGCTAAGATCTTTTACTCTGCACGCCACTCTTAAAACAAATACCACAAAAACTAGCACCTCCATTAAAAAAGATAAATTATCCATCAAAACCCATCTGTTAGGTATACACAAGAAAAAACATCTAGCTCTCCTTTTTACAAGAAGAATAAAAAAAATAAAGCTACAACATATTCCTCAAAAAAAACCTATTCTAGAAAAATAAACCGAATAATATCTTAATAACAAAAAAGGCGCAATAAAAAATCACACGTTTAGAAATCATATTTATTCAACTCCCTCCATCAAAGATAGTTAATAATTAAAACTAAAATAAACCCTATAACTAAATATACAAGCAAAGCAAATATAGGCCTAAATCCAATCATTTAATTATTATATAATTAAAAAATTTTTTATCATTCGGATCCTTACGTACGACGAACAATGAATAATAGATAGAAACCGACCTAGCTCACGCCGGTCTGAACTCAGATCATGTAAAATTTTAAAGGACGAACAGTCCTACCTTCTTAGCCCCTGCACCAAGAGGAAACTTTAATCCAACATCGAGGTCGCAAACTTCCTCTTCGATATGAACTCTCTGAAAAAATTGCGCTGTTATCCCCGCGGTAGCTTTTGCTTTATTCACTCTAAGTGGATCTGTATTTTATTCAAAGGAGTAATTTTCCCTTTGCGTTGCCCCAACAAAACTCAATAATTATTTTAACCTAATAACCCTTAACAAGCTCGCCGGGGTCTTCTCTTCTTATTCCAAAATCTAAGTCTTTTCACATAAAAGAAAACTTCAAATTATACTACAAAGACAGTTTTCCCCTCGTCAACCCTTTCATTCCTTTCCCCAATTAAAGGACAATTGATTGCGCTACCTTAGCACAACTATTCGTTGCGACCGTTTAGCACGACGCCACTGGGCAGGGCCGACTCTTCATATTGTTTATCGAAGAGACATGTTTTTGTTAAACAGGCGGGGGTTCAATTTTGCCGAGTTCCTTAGTAATATATTTATGATAACTTCATATTCTCTAATTCCAGTACTTGATATAAAAAAAATTAGTCTTCCTCATACTAATCTTATACTACTTTTTAGAAAATAGTTATTTCCAAAATAATAGTAAGAATTAAAAAAAAAAAAAAAAAAAATTTGTGAAAAGTTTTTAAAGCTTAAAAATATTATTTCTACTTTATTAAAATTTTTCTTATTTATAATAGAGCTTACCCCCTACTATCTCACTCGCGATCAAATCTATCTGATATTCTCGGATAGATTTATCTCACCGCTGCTGCACTAAATGCATTTCCTATTAAACCAGATATCAACTTTTTCGTAACACATATCACATCTATTTTTAATTTTTCATATTATTGCAACAATATTATAAATAAAAATAGCTCTAAAGTTTTCGGGAATAAAAATTTATTTTCTAACTTTATAAGCCATTATACAAAAAGTACGAACATTAATAACATCTATTTATTTTATTTTCCTATCCTCTTCAGCTCTATTAGTAAATGCTTCTTAAAAAATACCACTCAAAAACGGATTTTTCTACTAAAATAATGGTGTAAATCACCATCTGGAAACTGAGTCCTTAAATTTTAAATATATCCCACGAACTGTTGAAAATAAGTGAAAGTGTGTCTTGCTCCCTCTTGGGTGAATTATTTCTATTAAAACATAGTCTCATGATAAATAAGATACAACATAAAGTGGAAAAAATAAAAAATAAACAACTCTTCTTACCACACCTATTAAATCATAAGGGTACTCAATAGGGCACGCACCAATAAATCTTAACAAAACAAAATTTCCAACAAATATTCAGAACAACCCTTGTGCAAAAATATTATATTGAATTCCACGCTGATAACCTTTAGGAAAAAAAGGTATAATATATAAAACTGCTACCGACAACACCAGCCCTAAAACCCCACCTAATTTGTTAGGAATCCTACGAAGAATTGCATAAGCAAACAAAAAGTATCATTCTGGCTGAATATGAGTAGGTGTCTTCAAAGGATCTGCCGGATTAAAGTTAATAGGATCAGAAAAAAAATCTGGATAACATAAGCACACCACACCTAATAGTCAAACCAAAACTACCATTCCTACTAAATCTTTTAATGTGTAAAACCTATGAAAGGGAACAGCTTCTGCGTCAGAGTCGACACCCAAAGGATTTCCTGAACCCGTCTCGTGTAAGTAGAAAATATGTACTCCACTTAGGGCTAATAAAAGAAATGGTAATAAGAAATGAACTACAAAAAATCGTTTTAAAGTTGCATTTCCTACACAAAAACCACCCCATATTCACTCAACCAAGTCAGTACCAATATATGGAATAGCGGACGCCAAGTTAGTAATAACAGTAGCACCTCAATAAGATATTTGGCCTCAAGGAAGCACGTAACCAGTAAAAGCAATCCCTATTAATACAAGTAAGATAGTACACCCCACCAACCATGTATGCTTCTTAAAAAAAGAATGATAAAAAATTCCCCGAGCAATATGAATATAAATACAAACAAAAAAAGCAGAAGCCCCGTTAACGTGAATATTACGAATAAGCCAACCATTATTTACCTCCCGTATAATGTACACAACCGAGTCAAATGCATAAGACACGTCTGGGGTGTAGTGACATGCTAAAAGCAACCCTCTTAAAATTTGAATAATTAGACAAGTCCCAAGCAAAGAACCAAAATTTCATATAATAGTTAAATTAGGGGGAACCGGAAGATTAACCAATCTTAAAAACATCTTCTGAAAAACATTTTGATCTGGTTTTATTTCCTGATTATACCTAAAAAAATATCCTCTCAAAAAAATATAAAATATTTTCAATTAAATTTTATTAACTTCGTAAGTTAATATCCCCATACATAAACAGCAAAAAATAAACCAATCCAAACAACATCAACAAAGTGCCAATACCAAATAGCAGCGTCTAACCCAAAATAATGATGGTTATAAGAAAAATGTCGATATACTAATCGTAAAGTACAAATAAATAAAAATACAGTTCCAACAAAAACATGTATCCCATGAAAGCCAGTTATAATAAAAAACGTACTACCAAAAGCCCTATCAGCAATAGTAAATGATGCCATAAAATACTCCTCATACTGAATACATATAAAAAAAGCTCCGAGAGCAACTGTTAATGCTATAGAAAAAATAGCTTGTTTTTGGTAGCATGATCCTTTTTCAACAAGATTACTATATTCCTCTGGTGACATAGTCTCTCTTCTTGTAATATAACCAATAACACCTGCCGGACATTTATTATGAACCCTTACCGCTTTATGGGCCCAAGTTACTCTTATTCCCGAACCTAATAAAATAGCGGTGTTAAGAGCTGGAACTTTTCACGGATAAATAGCCTTAACCCCAAGAGGGGGCCATTGACCAATAGTACGTATCGAAATTTCTCCAATTCTAACATGAAAAAAAGCTCAAAAAAATCTTACAAAAAAAAATACTTCAGAAAGAATAAATAAAACCATTCCTACTCGAAGATTACGAACCACTAAACTAGTGTGACAACCTAAGTAGGTTCTTTCAACTACTACATCACTTCACCACCGCACTATGGTAAATACCAATAAAAATAGGGAAACTGACCCGAAAATATATACTCACATTAAAGGTGCCCGATGAAAATATCCAACTAATGAAGTAGTAATTCCTAAAACACTTATAGCCCCTCTAAAAGGCCATGGACTAATATCTACTAAATGATATCCAGTTCGAAACATAAAGAAATGAATGGTTCGAACCACCCGAATCTAAATTAGAAGTCCAGACTCAACCTATATTTCTCTAAAGAAGGAGTAATTAAACCCATAAATGAAGCTACAATTCACCACTTCTACAGACGCTTCTTCAATGTAAATTACAAACGGCAGTTTCTACTACAATTACCTTGTTACGACTTACCTTCCGTTGAGTATTGAAGGGTGCCGGGCGGTTTGTACGCATTTCAATAAATCAATTCAAATCATCTCTCTTATATGATTTTACTAACAAGTTCGTTTTCAAATACACTTTTTCAATATATTATCCAACAGTGAAGTTCAACTGTAACTCAGTTAAGCCCTTTACAACCCTCACGTTTACCTGAATTCATACACTACTATCAGCATAGTATGTTTACACCTAATTCTACTCTCTTCAAGATAGATGAATTACAACGGCGGTATAAGAGGAAAAATAAAGGTGAAGTTTAACGAGGATCATCGAATTAACCACCAAGTTTCCCTAACTGATATAAAATGCCGCCAACCTTTTTGAGTTTTAAACCATAGTTCGTAGTCCCCGTTGGCTCCTAAAACAACCTTACTAAGAGGGTCTCGAATCCTCGTCGCACACACAGTCTCATAAGATTTAAGATTAAAAGAACTCAAATTCTCGAAATGTTATGTCGTATTTAACCACTAACTCACTATCCGATTCATCTTTTTTTATCCTCCTACTCATCCAAACGAATATATTAACTCGAAGAACAAAGTTTAACCGAGATTTCTGGCACTTTATTAATCTCTCCTAAATTTTCTATTACTGGAACCATCTTTCGATGCTTTACAAAACTCTTTACTGAATATAGGGATACCACAACTTCTTTTTTCAAAATAATTTTCAAAGAATTTATTCCCACCGGATGCTTAAGTATTTAACTCCACAGAAAGCGAGATTATTACCTTCCCTTCACTCTTTCAATATCATGTATATATAAAGAAATAGCCAACACGTTACCAAAGGCCAATAATTCTTAATTCAAAACGGTCACTAAACATCTTACTGTCCCAAACAGCACATTTTATTTAAACTACATTTTGATAGGCTACTCAAAAACAAAGAACCAAAAGGCACCTTAAAATCGACAATTTTATATTCTCCTTAAACTATCTTCGCTTCTTTTCTAGAAAACACCAACAGCTATGAAAAGTATGAATCCAGGTAAAACATTAAAAACCACACTAATAATAAAAATTCAACTTCAACAAAAAGATTTAAACCGTAAAACCGCTCCACCAAATAATCTAAAAACTCTTAAAGCAGAGAAAATATAAAAGTAATAATACAATCTAATAATAGAAAATGCAAGAAAACACACACACACCAGAGGAAACTCATTCCAAGACAAGATTAAGAAAAAAAATTTAAGAAAAAACCCAGTAAAAGGTGGTATTCCAGCTAACGATAAGCCGTAAAAAGAAATAGCTTGAGAAGTTATTTCAGACGAAGTATTAGAAACCTTTTGAAGATCTCTCACAGTATAAATCTTTATTAACCAAAGAGACGTTACTAGTCCCAAATTTAATAAAAAATATACAACTAAGTAAATCAAAAAAGCTTTAAAACTAGAAAACCTAACAATCACTATAAAACAAGTGTGGGAAATTGAGGAATAAGATAGAATAGTACGGAAATGAAGAACCCCCAAAGCCCCTACCGCTCCTACAAAAGCTCTTAAAATTAATATAATCTCCACAAGTCATAAAAGGCTACCCTCTAAACTTAAGTTTGAGAATACTCATACAGGAATTATTTTTTGAATTACTCTAACTAGCATTAATCTAAAATAAGACATCTGTGAAATTACAGAAGGAACTCAAAAATGAAAAGGAAAAATACCCAACTTAATTAGAAGTCTTATTACTATAAAATAAGGACTTTCTAAAACCCACCAACCACCTGTTATTCTTAAGATTGATAATAGAAACAAGTGAGATCTAATAACTTGAATAATAAAATACTTTATTGTACTTTCCACTTCTTCCTCAGTCTCACCCCTTATTAAAAATAAAACGCCTAAAAATGAAACCTCCATCCCTATTCAAACACTAAATATTCTTTCTCCTCCCAATGCCAAGATCACCCCAAAGAAAGTAAGAAAAAGAAAAAGGAAAGCCGCATATGAACGAAAAGCAAAAAAAATCATAAGTAGCAACCTACAAAAGGACCTCTTACTTGGAAGGTAAACATACTCTTCATACTCCTGCTACTGTTCTCTTAACAACAAACCAAAGCACCTAGTACAAACATAGACAATCTTAAAGGAAGTAAAACTTTCCAACATAAATCTATTAGAAGATCATACCGATAACGTGGTATGGTCCCGCGAACTAAGACAAATAAATATGACACAAATACCACCCACACACTAAATAATACATCGCCAAACATAAACAAACTCATTCCTCTATTAAAGAATATCACACCCGTTATTATTCTTATAAATATAATATTTCTGTATTCGGCCAACGCAAGAAGGGCAAAACCCCCTCCACCATATTCAACTATGTACCCTGCTACAAGCTCTGACTCCCCCTCTACAAAATCAAAAGGAGCCCGATTCGTCTCCGCCAACGCTGCAATAAACCATAATATTAAAAGGCCAATACTTAAGATCCCAGTTAAAAATTCGTTTCTGCGACCTTGAAAAACATCATAAGACCCAACAAAAAGAAAGCTAGTAAATAATACCGTTCTCAAGAAAACCTCATACGAAATTCTCTGAGCAATAGCACGTATAGCACCTAAAAATGCATAACGAGAGTCACATAACCACCCCACCAAAAATACCCCATAAACACTAAAAGAAGAAATACATAGAAAGAATAAAACTCCTAACTCAAAACGGTTATTACCAAATGAGTTCGGAAAAACTAAATAAAGGGAATATGCACAAAAGAAACAAATTACAGGCCCCAAAGCAAATGTAAAATGCCTTAAACACACTGGAAAAGATACTTCTTTTTTAAAAAGCTTTACACCATCAGCTACAGCCTGTAAAATTCCTTTCACTCTCACCTTGTTAGGTCCCTGACGAAGTTGTACTATACCAAGACCCTTACGCTCAATAACAATAAAAAAGGCAACACCGATTATTATTAGTAACATAACAACAATTCTTCTAATCAAAAAATGAAGCAGCACCCCAGAAGATTTTTTTCTCCTAAATTCATTTTACTAGAGCCCAGCTTTTTCAACACCTAAAGTTTACAAAACCATCATTCTTCTTAAACTATGAACTCACAATCACTAAATATTCTTCATTTTTCATTTTATACCAGGAATAAAAAACACTAAGTGAAGATTTCATAAAATTTTTTGTTAATTTTTAATGAGGTTTTTGTCATTTAATTCTTTTCTTCATTTTATTATTTATACACCCGAATAAAAAAACACTAAATGAAGATTTCATAAAATTTTTTGTTAATTTTTAATGAGGTTTTTGTCATTAAATTCTTTTCTTCATTTTATTATTTATACACCCGAATAAAAAAACACTAAATGAAGGTTTTGTATATTTTCTAGTAAAGGTCTTATTGATAAGACTCCTGAAAGACCAAAACCCTCCGTGCCACATCTACACCTCTTCACTACCGAATTAGCGCACCTTTATAAGAACTACAAATACGTGCAGCAGCAATTATAGCAAATAATAAATATAAACCTAAAAACATCACTATTTTCCTCCAAGGCTCTCTAAAATAAAGAAAAGACGAAAACACAAACAAACCTTTTATCTCGACCTGACACAAACATAAAAATCAGCCTAAAACCACAAAAAACACTTTCAAACCTTGACCCAATAGAGAATATTTCAAAACCGTTATATCCTTTTTTAAGACGGGAACTAAAGCCACAGAATATCTAAAGACCACTAAAATCCCACCAACTAAGACCAAGTAAGAACATACACCAAGCAAAGGTCCGGCATAAAAAGACAAAACAAAGCTTGAAAAAATCCCAAACACCATTAACACCCCTCCCAAGTAAATTGGATGAGTTTGGGTTAAGAAAAACTGTCTCAAAAGTAGAATACAAAGAAACAAAAATCACCTCATAACCGGAAAGTGAGAACATTCCCTCTTCAGTATTTGAAGTACTGTAGTCTCTATAACTTAACCTTCCAAACCCGTAAGGAGGAGGTACAATACCACCTTTCTAGCGTAAGTAGAACACACTGTTTATGCTATCCTCCATAAATTCTAAATGCAAAAATTAATAACCCTGAAAACCCAAGGGATTTTGACTTCACGTATGAAACCGTATAGGAAAGGCTCCGTAAGGAGTCGCTCACTCAGCCTCTGTTTTAGGAACGCAAGCACGAAATAAACATCGCTGACTTAATATAGCCTCAAGAAGTAAAAAAGATCAAAAATACACAGCAAATAAACAAATCATAGAGCCCCATCTAGCCATGAAATTAAAAACGTGAAAAACATCCCTATAGTCATTAATACGACGAGGCATACCAGCCAATCCAAGAAAATGTATAGGAAAAAATGTAATGTTTACACCTACAAATATTAACATAAAATGGGCTTTTCTCCAAGAAGAATGAAGACCTAATCCAGTAGCCAAAGGAAATCAATAATGAAACCCAGCAAATATAGCAAAAATAGCTCCTATTCTTAAAACATAATGAAAATGAGCAACAACATAATATGTGTCGTGTAAAAGAATATCCAAAGATGCTCTAGCCAAAACAATTCCAGTTAATCCCCCTATTGTAAAGAAAAAAATAAAACCAGTTGCCCAATAAACTATAGGCCAATTTCGAATATAACCACCAGCTATTGTTGCTAGTCACCTGAAAACTTTTACCCCTGTAGGGATGGCAATAATCAATGTAATTGTGCTAAAATAAGCACGCCTATCAACGTTTATTCCCACAGTGAACATATGATGACCCCACACAATAAAGCCTAAAATTCCAATAGACAAAATAGCGTTAATTATAGGAAGCTTCCCAAAGACATAAGATTTTCCTCTTCCAACCTTAATTACATGGGAGATTATCCCAAAAGCAGGTAAAATTAAAATATATACCTCCGGATGCCCAAAAAACCAAAATAAATGAACAAATAAAATTGTATCCCCTATTCCGTTAGGATCAAAAAAGGAAGTATTAAAATTACGATCTGTTAAAAGTATAGTTAAAGCCCCAGCTAATACAGGTATTGCCACCACCAATAAAAACCTAGTTACAGCAATACACCACACAAATAAAGGCACTCGATACAACGAAGTTACTTTCAATCGCATTCTTAAAAAAGTAGTAAAAAAATTAATAGACGCCAAAATAGAAGACAACCCACCCACGTGTAATGAAAAAATAACATAATCCATTGCCGGACCAGGATGTCCCATGTGCCTTGATAGCGGAGGATAAATAGTTCAACCAGTACCAGCACCTCTCTCTACGTAAGCAGAGGCGAATAATAATAAAATTGAAACAGGAAGTAATCAAAACCTAATATTGTTTATTCGAGGAAACCTTATATCAGGTACTTTTAATATTAAAGGTACTAATCAATTCCCAAATCCACCTATCATTATAGGCATCACCAAAAAAAAAATCATTACTAAAGCATGAGCCGTCACAACCAAGTTATAAAGTTGCCCATCTAATAATCTCTCACCCGGAACGGCCAGCTCCAAACGAATAATTGAACTAAAAGCTGTTCCAACCAACCCAGCTCAATAAGAAAAAACAAAGTATAAAGTTCCAATATCTTTATGTCTCGTTCTACAAACCCAACGATCATATCATTTTTTTATCGAATTTATTCTTAATCCCAAACCTTAATACAACTTAATTAATAAAGGCACTAAGGATTTACTCCTAATGGTAAGACGCAAACTTAATCTTTTTCTTAAAGTATAGTACCGATGTCCTAAAAAAATTTTTTACCTTACCACCTTCAACGGTATGTTCTTTTTAAACTATTAGAACTGGAAAGAGGGTAAACCCATTTCTTGGTCATGAGCCAAGCAACTTTTATTAGTTTATCCTTCCGTATTTTATATTACGCCCTGAGGGAACATTCCTATTTCCAAATTTGCAATTTAGAGTTTTAATCTTAAACTACAGAGCTAATATATAAATAAAACATCTCTTCTTAAATTCCAAGAAAGTATACATATATACACACATATATATGTATATATATATAAAATTGCAGTTTAACGTTTTGTTTAAGCTACAAACCTATTTATTCCTATCAGGTAAGGTATCCCTTTCCTCTTGAGCCTAAATCAAGTACATTCTAATCTGCTAACCTGATTTGACCCTAAACCTAGGCACTACTAAGCCTTCCTATCAACTAACAATCGACCATTCTAAATAAACTAAGGTTTAATACACCTATAAAAGAGTAAGATTTAATCCTAATACGGCTAACCCTTCGAGATCCTCTTACAAGTAACGAAAAGCCAATAACAATTTCCACAACGCCAAAAACAAGAAAAAAAATAAGGAAATAAGCGCCGAATCTATTATAAGCTTCCCTGAGAAAAAATGAACCAATTAAAAAAAGAGCCACATTAAAACCTTCCAAAACAACTAATACACTCAAAAAATGACACTTTACAGAAAATAGAAAAGAAAATCTAAACAATAAAATAAAAATACCCCTAACTAAACACATTTCTAATTATTCCTCCCTATCAGCGTAATCTTCTTCACTAGATTCTCTTCTAGAAACCCTCTCACTATAGTCAAATGAAAACTCATCTCAATCGCAGCTATTAACAACCGACTCTTGTAATAAAAACTCAGAGTTTATTCGGTTAAAAACACCAACAAAAATAGGTATAGAACTATGACCAGGACCACATAATTCATAACAATTTCCAAAATAAAAACCCGAAGTTAATGGATTGATTCCAACCACATTAACACGACCAGGAATCGCATCAACTTTTACACCTAAAGCTGGCACACCCCATCTATGCATTACATCCCTTGTTGACACTTTCACTTCATTAATTATTCCCTGTCAAAGAATACAAAAAGACGTAACATCTATCTTACGAAAATTATTCCTTTTCAAGCTATCAAAACCCAGTGATCTCTCCTCAATTCCGTAAGACTCCATTCTAACAGCCCAGTCACCTACTAACTGCCTAGCAACCCATAAATCAGCACAAGAAAAAGCTGTAGACCTAGAATCCGTAACCAACGTCATATCTGAAAAAATAGACCCTACAAGCCTATCCCAATCACTATTATCAAGCCAACTACTTAAAGTTCCTATTGAATATACATAATTATAATCCCAATATCACTGATGACCATGAGCCTCTACACTGTTTACAACACCATCACCTACTTCTATAGAATACAAATTTACTAAAGATTCAAACCCTAAAATAGATAAAAAAATAGCAGGACTTAAAGTCCACACTACTTCTAATTTCTCATTTCTTTTAACCGATCGATTTAGTATCCCCTTGTACAGCCGCTTATGTAAAAGGAACTTACCCAAAAATAAACCTACTCCAATTAAAATTCTACCAATAATCACTAAAACTAAATCGTGATATGCTCCCAACCTTTGTCTCACATTCGTGCAAAGATCTAACAACCCTCACTGTATTCAAACACCCATAAATAAATACCTCTAATTTACCCAAAACTCTAAATTAAAAAAACATTAAATATAAAAATATTACTAATAAAATAATAAAGCTAATAGAAAACCCTATATCTCTCAATATGTAACCGGAAAACCTCCGCACCTTCTTTCCACTAATACGAGCAACCACCCCAAAGCCTCTCTCTCACACAATTTTATTTACTCAAAAATTCTCAATCATCTTCACAATAAAACACCTATATAATATAAACTTATACCCAATAAAATTTCCGCTCAGAGGCGGAAGAAAGAATATTCTTCTTCGAAAACGAAGGATAGAAGAAGGGTTGAAAATTTTCTTATAGTTTCATAACTTACCCTCAAACGTGTTCCATGTTAAAAATAAACCAAAAACCAAAAAAAATAAAATAATGGGTTTTATAGGCCTCGACGGCTCAACATATAATATTCCTTCAACCAATAAATTTTGAAAAAGATAACCGCCATAGAAACCCCCAAACCCTAATCCGAAAAGAGCAAAAAGTAAGAACTTTCTTCTTTCAGAAGCCACCATTAAATATATGTTTTCTTGTGATTTTAAAAGAAGTCTCAAGGATCGAGTTGAGTACCATACTGTTAATGCTACTCTTATTAAACAAAGCCTAAACAATACAAACCCGGACGCTCTTCCCAAAACCTTTTCAATAATCAAATCCTTCGAAAAAAATCCCGACATAAAAGGAAGACCACAAAGGCATCCTACCCTAATGCAATATCATGCTATTCTAACAGGAAGCTTTTTTCAAAATCCAGACAAAAACCGAACGTCCTGAACACCTCCCCTACATGCGATTACACTACCAACACATATAAATATCAAAGCTTTGAAAAAAGCATGAACCAAGAGATGATATAAAGCCAAGACACTAAACCCAAGTCTTAATGCTAGTATTATTATTCTCACCTGCCTCAACGTTGATAAAGCAACTACTTTTTTCAAATCCACTTCATATACGCCACTTAACGACGCCAGAAAAAATGTAACAATGGATAAAAAAAGAAGTAAAGTCTTCATTCTCTCTCTTATTAAAAAACCAAACCGAATAATAATATAAACCCCAGCCGTTACTAGTGTAGACGAGTGAACCAAAGTTGATACAGGGGTAGGCGCTGCTATAGCAGCAGGAAGCCAAGCACAAAACGGTAATTGAGCACTCTTAGTAATTCTCCCAAGCAAAACACAAATACCCAATACTCATATTACGTCTTTCAAATAAATTATACCCCCAAAAAAATTAAAATCCAAACAACAACAACAAAACGCAATAAAGATAATAAAAAATACATCCCCAATCCGATTGGAAAATACAGTAATCATCCCGGCGGAATAAGATTCCCTATTAGAATAGTAAACAACCAATAAGAATGAAACAACTCCTAGCCCATCTCATCCAACCATCAAGCTCAAAATCCTAGGACTAAAAATAAGAAGGTTTATTGATAAAACAAACAACACAACTAATAATAAAAATCGAAGAAGAAAAGGATCATCACCTATATAAAAGCGACTATATATAATTACCCACGAAGAGATAAAGCAAACAGTAGCACCAAATCTTAAAGAAATTCAGTCAAGCAAAAATGGAAACCTAATATCTATTATAGAAATACTAGAAACATTAATCCTCACCACAACACACCTGCCTCAATCAAATCACCTTAAGTTTAAAAAAAGAAAAAAGAACAGAGTGGAGAATCTCAACATCAACGTAAACATCCCTAAAACCCAAACGTCGCCTCTTTTTAAACACTTTCTATCACCCTCTCAAAATCGTGCCGACCATGTTTTCATTAGACGTCGGAGAAAATTTTATTCCCATCTTCCACTACATCAAAGTGACCCAATTTTTCTGGCACAACGCCAACAACAATCTAAATAATTTTAATCTCAATTTTAAATCTCAATTTAGTCTTTTTCAGCCTAGATAAAACTAATTACACCTTTCAGATTAAAAATCCGACGCTCTACTTAAGCTACTAAACCTTAACTTTATCAATCCAACGAACCTTCGTTAGCTTCATGAACTAGGCCTAAAAGCAAAATCAAAAAAAATGCAAAAAAATATAGTATTGTTATACTAGAAAGACTCAAAAATACAATTTTTAGTCTGTAGCAAAAAGAAATAATTATTACTACTTCGACGTCAAAAATCAAAAAAAGCAACGCCAATACAAAAAATCGAAACGAAAAAGGAGTTCGAGATCTACTTATGGGGTCGAACCCACACTCAAATGCTACTAATTTATCCCGATTACGTCGAACCCGCTGACCTAACACCATCGAAACAATTATTAAACCCACGCTTAGTAGTAGCACAAATATTAGAAAAAGGACCCCCTCATGTAACAAAGTTATTCCCATGGATAGTATACTTCTACTTCACCTTTCCTATCAATCACCCTCTCATTTACATATCTTACAAACAAAACGACAAACAAGTAACACTGAATAAACATTAAAAATCACTCTGCTAAATAATAAAAACCAGCTAAGAGTGCTACAGGAATGTACCAAAGAGATCTTAAATTTATAATAAAAATAGCCTCAGTGAACCTAAAAAAAACTTTAGCAAAAATTAACCTAACAGACACGTTTATTCTTATCCGTAAACATAACGTCAACCCACGTAATATAATAGTAAAAAACTCCAAAACCTGATAAAATAAAGTACTTCCCCATCTACCCTCAACAATAAATTTATTTAAAAACAAACGCCAATTAGACCTTAAGAAAAGAATAACTGTTCTTGATCAAAAAGGAAGTGATAGTCTTGCAGTAATCAAAATATGATTAGCTAAAGGATAGGTAAAGGGTATTAAACTAGCAAAACAAATCCTCAATAAAATAAAAAATAAACATAAGGTTAGCTGCATTCCCCCACCAAATTGTAAAATATTCCGACCCTGAATTAACCCGGTCTCAACGTTTATAGTAAACAATTTTAAAGCACCGTGCTCCCGGTCACATCTTACCCAGTATCGGTCTATTCTATAAATAAATAATGGTAATGTAAGACCCCTACATCACACAAAAGCATTTAATAAACCGTTCGAACCGCTTCAATTATAATCGAACGTAGATAATAAATCAAATCCCATGAAGCTCTTGGACAAATATTACTGCCCTTCAATTATTTTCAAAATAACCTAATCTAAGAACCTTAGAGGTAACCCCCCATCTCTGAATCGAAAATTCAACGTGTTCTATTACACCATAAAAAATGTGCTGAGGGGGAAACACGCTCCCGTCTCCAACTCTTAAACCTGACGCATACCCTCTGCCACCTCAGCATATTTGCTAATTCTACTTTTAGTAGTACCTATCCCAAACGTAAATCTGTAAATTTATATCCTTAAAGTTAAAATTTACACCCTAAAGGTAAGGAAACTATCTCTCCCTGTAAGCCGAAATTACACATGCTCCAAATACACCACTTACCC